CAGCGGATGGTTAGGAAGAGGCCTCGCCCAGAAGAAGAGGTTGGAAGTAGTTCGGATTCGGAGATGCTGAGACAAGGGGAGAAGATGCTCTTAGATTTAGATAGGACCTTGGGCACTTTACTACGCTATTCAAAGCAGTTACCGGCCAAAAGACTAATCCCGATCTTCCCTAAGCCAGGAAGGGAGTTTCGATCGACTGAAGCGTGGGACAAACTCGACTAATCAATTTAATAAATAAATAAGTAGGTGGTTTGGCGGGAAAGAGACTAGCTTGCCTTCGAGTTGCAGTCTCGGAGTTTCAAACAGATCGACTAACAAAACAAGTAAAGGGGCGATACGCTTGACCGATGGTACTAAACCTTATGGAAGGAGTTGAACCGGTAGCTTGAGTTTCACCAGTAGCAGGAGTTTCAAATAGAGATTCCCCCGAAACTGAATCCGAATCTGGCTCTTCACCGGGAATGAATAAGGAGCTGAGTTCAGGTACCCCCTTTCTTTTAGAGGAGAGGAGTTGGCGGGAAAGGTGCGGAGATACTCGACCAAAGGCAAATAGGTTACTGAGAATATTGACTTCGGAAAGTAGCTAATCAGCAATACTGAAAGGTTTGGAGGTTACCGTAATATGGGAGCGGTACAAAGCTACTTGACTAACAAAGTGAAGCTACTCGGCTAGACAGCGCTGTGGATTCTTGGCCAACCCGTGTCCCCTTCGACTCAGAAACGCCATTAATAGTGTCTTTCTTCACAGCACCACCAGACCCACCTATCGCCCCTCCCAAATCAACAACCAACAGCCCCGATCCAGAAATAGGTTGCGGTCCACTGGGAGTGGCCATGGGAAAACCACCTAGTGCAAACCAGAACTAAACTCCAAACACTGCAACACCAGAACACACAACCAGCAAAAGAAACCACCGAACAGGAGAAAAGGAGAAAGGAAGAAGATGGGTTTGGACGGCTCAACCCATAAAATTCAGCCACCAGAGCACTCCACAGCTTGCCTGAACTGGGTCCTCTACAGCTACTACACCTGACGATGCGAGCAAAGCTGCTTCCGGTTTCGACTCCGAATGGTAACGCGCTCTCACGCGCTGGACAGCAGCTTTCCGTTTCTTTCTTTCGAACTTTCACCTTTATTTGGCACAGTTAATCTCTCTCTCTCAGTCTCTCTCTTGGGATTTCCCTTCATAGCGTATACAGTTTCGTTCTTTCCATACTTCCCGTGTGTTAAAGAAGGGAAAATGGAGCGGATCAGATGGCCAACCTGATTTATAGGAAGATAAGATTCTAAAAAATCTGCTACAAATGCCTTCGTTACTCACGAGATTAAGCCCAAAGATACTGCTCACTTTGTTCCAAAGGAAAGATGCCAGGTCGCTGTGAATAAACAAATGATTGAGAGTCTCCATTTGTGGTCTATTACAACAGTTACATTTGCTAGCAAGCCCTTTGACCCTGTCATCCAAAGGTAATGCATGGTAGAACAGCTTCCAAGCAAACATGTTAAGCTTTGGTGGGACATTCTTGCTCCAAACTGCTTTTGCCCAGGTCTTTTCCTCAGTTCTATGACGAATTCACTCCCAAGCTGACCGAACAGTGAAGCTACCTGAGTTCTCCTTAATCCACACAACTCTGTCCTTGTTTTCTGAAAGAAATATATCTGAGCTGATGATGCTTTCAACAATTTCAGATGGGAGCTGACCAATAACAGGTTGTAAGTTCCAGTTCCCATTGCTATATCCAGTAATTCTTAAATTTTTGGAAAGCAAAGAGGATCCGCTATAGCATATTCTATTAATGGCTTATCCAGCAACCAGTTATCAGTCCAAAAGTGAGTTTCAGTTCCATCTCCAATAAGCCAACGAGAATTCTCAATTAGAAGCTTAGCATTGGCAATTATTTCAGACCAAAGCTTTGAAGAATTTTGAGAAGGAGAGGCCAGCTGAAAAACAACAGGGCAGCAAGAAAACTAAAGCAGCAAGATCTCAACGACGCCTGCTTACTAAAGCAGGCCTGGCGAGCCCAAACAGGCTCTTCTCCGTGAGCGTGTTGGGTGAAGAACCGTTATTTTAGAAGACATCCGATCTGGTACCCGCATCTTCCGAGGGAAGGTTCTTGCATCTGGAGAAAACTACGCTTGCTGGCTCCTTTTATCCAGCTTGGTTCTAGATGGGTTATTGCTGACGGTAATTCAGCTCGGTTGTGGTATGATGTGTGGATTGATTCAGAACCTATTGCTGACCTTGGTGGGCGCACCCTGTGATGTAGATGCTGACGCCGTGTGATCTGACAGAGGATCTTTCAAGATTCCTTGGTCTTGACCCGAAGATGGCATCGATCTCGTTCCAGTCCAGGCGGTTCTGATCGTTCAGATCATAGATTACATCCCTGAGTGTGTAGCAAGACTCAAGATCATGCCCCGGATATCTGTGGAACGGGCAATACAATACTTGGAGTAGTCAAACCCTGATGGCCATGGCGTCGGTCTATCCTTGGCTCAGAACTGAAGGAAAGCAATCAATTCACATAGTAGGAAAGCGCTGCTATCAATCTTCATAGGCTAAGGCCAGTCAGCTATCAATCGCGAGCCATCCGTCTGTCTTTTTACCCAACAAGCAACGGATTACTTGCTAAAGTAATGCTTACCGAAACTTAGCCCTAATTAATGGATAGAAAAACCTGAAGTACATGTCATCATTCAAAACCTATGTTTTAGCGCTTCAAGATGAGCCTTAATTCATACCTATCTTCTTCCCTCAATCTGCTATGCGGCGGATAATTGGGAGGTGGTACCAGGGGCATAAGTAATGAACTTCCCTCCTTGAATATCTTCCTCTGTTCGTCTGCAGGAATTTTTGTTGTTTATTGGCCTTATCTCCCCGGTGAGCTTGACTTCCTGTCCTTGTTTGATCCTGCATCACCCCATATTTCTCACTTATACCGCGGGCGGGGTACCGGTCGAGACATTCCTCTTTCGACGTCCGCGCACCTCATATGGGTTGTTAATGCTCCCGATGATTGGCCTTGCACCAGCCATCATTTGGTTGATGAGGCGGATAATCCCTATCTTCTGCTATCCATTCCCCCCGTCCAATCAATAGGTTGATTCCCAGAGTCTTTAAAAGCCATACCTCCCTACGGGCATATCAGTTCTATGCATTCCCCCCTATAATACCCTATTTCCCTCCTTCCTTCGATCATCGGACGTGAAGGTCTGCAGCCACCGAAATCATCCTCCCTTCATCCGCTGGCATTCCTTGTTTGAGGCATATCGATTATAGAAGACATATGGGTTGTTGTAATCCCCATGGAGTCCATTATTGTACCTCAACCTCGGGGGAGGGAGAGAACCTCATCGATCGAAGCAGCTGATCGACGTCGAGTCTCATACGGGTGGTGGAACCGGGGATCTTATAATGCTCCAGATCACTCTATCAATCCCATTCCAGTCCCACCTTCATTCGTGTGCTGCAACTCATCAGCTATAGCCAGTGGCTAGGAGTTCTCACTTCAAGCGGATATTCGAGAAATACAGCTGGCCGCAGCACCTCTAGTAGTTGGAGAAGGAGATAGGCGTCCACCTATTCGATCATATGCCATACCTTTTGGGGGGAGATCCCCTCCTTTCGTTGGACAGACAGAAATTGACTGGTAATTCGCCCTCCTTAGCACAAGCGCTAAGCGATCAGAATTCCTTTCTTTATTCTTTCTCGAAAACCCGATGTGAGGGGGCCCACCTCCCTCTCCCCCTCCCAAGGTCAATCAACTCACTGCCATTGATTGACCAAGGCCTCCCCCTTACGACGATGGAATTTGTCCACGGGCTACCCAGTTTGGATTCTTCCATTCAAGAAAGAAAGAAAAGGTGGCCCTCTAATTCCTTAGGGAGTGAGAGGGGCAAGGGGAAAGGGTGGGTGGCCCCTTGCGCCCGGACGTAGCTGAAAAGTGAACCGGGTAAACAAAGTCGCGATCAGAATAAGGGTAGTTCACTGGGTCTGTCTTTTCTTTTGCCCAGAGGTGCTAGTTCGAATCTAGCTCGCGACACGGCCTTGGTCATATAATAGACTCGACGCCTCTATTTTCTCGTTTTCGGATGACTGTCCCATTCCATTGCTGGTAAATACCGACGAGGATCCACTCTGGCAGCTGCACTTGTGTATTTATCTATACCGGCTTTTTTTTCTGGTTGTTCTTCCTCTGGAATATTCATTATAGCTGCCAATCTGGCTCGAGTGGGAAGAATCTGCCACACCGCTTTCCATAGTAAGAAACGTCATCTTTCTTGAACATTCAACTTCCACAACGCCTTCCATTCTGCCGGAGTTAGGGGCCCTGCATCAATCCGATCGGCACCACTTGACATAAGGATTTTATAGGCAGTTTTAACGGTATATTTTAACGGTATAAATTCCTGTCTTTGCTTTAGCCCAAATGAATTGATCTGCATTATTAGTTTCTGATAACGGGATTTTAAGAATGTTTGCCACTGTTGCATCAAACATATGTTTTAGTATTGTGCGGTCCAATCTTCTTGGACTACCATATATAAGCTCACCCACATGGATCTGCCTATTCGAAGGTATGAAAGAGGGCTTTCTTACCGGCTTCCAATCATCCGGTATTTTCACCTGTATAGATTTGTATACACAACCCCTTCTCCAGTCAAGCAAAGATCTGTAGTAACCCTTTCCAAAACCATGAATCAGTGGGCCGACTTGTGACATTCATAAAATGACTACCCCTTCGATTAATTTACCTCCAGTGTATATGTTTCACCCATGAGAATGGGGGATTGGCCAACATCTTCCATCCCAACTTGGCTAGGAGGGTCAGATTCATATCTTGCATCCTTCTCAGCCCCAATCCCCCCATTGTTTTAGGAGTACAAATAGATGACCAAGCCTGAATAGTCAAGTGATGATTCCTCCTTGCATCAAAGCCCCACCAGAAATCCTTAATCATCTTATCCGAGGCACTGCATACATAGTTTGGAAGCATGAAGACGGACATAATATAGCTAGGCAAGGCAGCAACTACTGTAGAGAAAACTCAGACCCTGCACAAAGCATATCACGACAACAGAGCATCAAAATTCGGTCCGTGCTATCGCCTACTTGACGCAACCCCCAACCCCCAAGGGTCAGTCTCCTCCGGAGCATGCTGCACAGCCACTCATTCGTCCTGACCAGAATCTATCTCTCTGCGATTCTTTTCTCTGCTAATCACCCCTTCCGCCCGCCCGATCGATTTTGTAAGATCGACTAATTCAAAGGGGTGAATCTGATCCGAAGTTGTCGGAATAGTGGGTTGGTCTGGTATGAGAAGTGTTGGGAAAGAGTATATTATAGCATCCCTAATTCGGAATGAAGCTTCTCATTTTAGCGACGCTCTGTTCTGCCCTCTTCCTTCGCCTAGCGTGGAGACGCGTTCCGGGGAGCTGTGAGCGTCAACGGCGGATCGATCTCTCCTCTCCCCTGCTATTTCGAGCTGCCTTTCTTGCTCCTTGCTGCCGCGGTCAGTCTTTTTTGGAAGGTAAGGCAAGAGAGAAACCTCACCTCTTTCTCTCTGCTGGTTCTGTTGGCTCCTTTGGTTTTGCCTGTCCTTTTGTGGGTTGCTGTGCTCTTTGTTCTCTTTCCCGGTTCTTTTGATGGCCGAGCCCAATTCGGCCGGTCTGTCTGGGGGTGACTCCTCCTTGCACGCCTGTTGGTACTGGTCAGTTGTTTGTGGACTTGAATGGGACGGATGATCCTTTAGTCATGGGTTCTTCCTCCGACGTGAGTGCGGGTCCTTTGGTCAGTAGGAAAGGTCCAGACTGGAATGGAATAGAGTTCACTCTCTGGCTCATGGGTATCTTTCAGGCCCTCCTTCTGATGGTCTCCTTGCTATTCTCAATAGCCTTCGGTCAGAGCCCAGTTGGGTTGTGAACCTAGAGGAAGTGGATTTTCCCCGTCAGGAGCCTTTGCTAGGGGTGGAAGAAGCAGGTCTTCTGGTAGGGGCAGCAGAGGCCGTGATGGCCCTCTCCACCATAGACCTTTCAAGGCGAGCGTGAATGAGGGATCCTCTATCTTGCCAACCCAAGAAGCAGTTTCTGACCTGGTTTCTGATGTGAACCATGAGGGGAGAGTGACAGGTACTCGGCCTGATGGTTGATGACCAACCTTCTCGTGACCTTGCTTTTGGTGGTGCATAGTTATGCTGGCGCTGTTAAAGGGCGCCATCGTCCAGCTCAGGAACCTCCTTCCGGTATCCACTCGGGACCTTCTATCCGCCTGGAAGATTTTCCACCGAATATTGAGGATGGGAGGGTGAGAGTGATACCCCCGCTGGACATTATAATGGCGTTTTGGGAAAAGACGCTGGTTGGGTATTTTATTGGGCAGAAATTGGCTTATTAAAAGCTTAAAGGGTAATTGTTGATATGAAGTCTTAGGCCATATAAAGAGGTCTCCTCTAGGTATTGGTTTATTTTAATTATTCCCTTTCCTTTGCCTATTTATGCTTTCAAGCAGTTCAATACCAGCAAATTAAAGAGCACCGGACTCGACTCGTTCAATGAGCTTGCAATTCCTTTCTTATTATTTCTGGAGTGTAATTCGGGTATAGGACTTTGCTTGCCTGCTACTTTTATTTATCAGATTTTTACTGGTTCCAGGTAAAAGGGCTTTTGCGGCTATTCCTATTCAAAGCGGATAAAGAGTTTATGACTACCTCTTCCTATCACACCGAGAGCAAGAGCTTCCTCTTCTATCCCTGAATTGAGCTGTTGCGAAAATCGAACTCACTAGATTCTAGAACATCGGTTATTATCCTAATAGCAGCTGAGGAAATGGCAAGTGCCAGGCTAAAGACAAAGAGCTGTTCGCGGTTCCTATTGTTTTGTTAAATTACAACTCAAAGGGAAAGATATTCGCAGAAGCTTCAGAGGCCATACAGCGAAAGATTCCTTCAAATAGCTCATCACGAGAAGTAGTCCTTTGGGTCTAGATTCTCAGGCCTTCCTTCCCCTAACCCCAGGAAAATCAGTGAGTTGCCCCCACTCAACCTATTGAGTTTCCTTCACTCGGGTATTTGAGTTCCACTACACTAAGACGAGAGAAGTCGGGATTTTTGGCATCCTTCCTTCTTCGTGAGTTCGTATGAAACTGGTGACTAAGCCTTTTCCTTCTGCCTTTGCAAAACTACCGACGGGGTATTTCCTTCTAAAGAATTTCATCCTTAAGCTGGATAGCCTTTAGGCTTAGTTAGTTAAGAGTAATCCCCCCTTGCCTTTGAGAGCAGTCCAATACCAGTTGATTCATTAGCAATGGTAGCAGGAAAAAATCCACTACGCTTTTAGCCAGTTATTCCTTCTTTAAGGCTTTTTGCCGGGTAAGATGCTAAGAGAGGAATCACTGCTTATCCATCGGGTGTGACTGAACTGGGTGACTGAACTACCTTCCCAGAACCCAGAGCATAGCCTTAGACTGATTCTTCTATCCTTCGTGCCTTCCCTTCGCCCCTTGGCTACGAAACTAGGCTGTGATCCGCATCGAGAAAGAAATTTATTCATGCATCTCGGGATAACTCTTTTCGTTTTTTTATTCCATCTCGCTTAACTGACTACGATATGACTTTGCTTCGCACCTTACTCTATCACTTAGCCTTAGTGGGCCTAGCTGACCGGCACGGCACGGAAAGGAATGGAATTTCTTTAAGCTTCACTCCGCTATCAGACTAGTTGCGAAGCGTTGGGATAACTAAAGTGGAATATGCCTCAACTAGTTGCCCAGGATGAGGCCATTGCAGCCACTAGCACGGCCAAGTCACCAACCTATGGCTCCGGGGAAGCCGGCAGGGAGGAAGGATGATAATCCAACCAAAGGAATTAGCCACTCGTTCTATCAATAGGCGCCGTGGGCCTATGAGCTTCTGGGCCTGTACGATTTCCTGTCCTCAACAGTTCAAAACGCTTGACACTGAGAGCTTTGGTGAATATTTTGCCTTTTGGTTATGGAGTCTTTCCTTCCTTCCAAGCCGCTTTCAAAGCAGTAGGCAGTCTCTTCTTTCTTCTTATATGGTAGCCAGTCTTTTTTAGAATGGTTGAATAGAGCCTCCCTTCTGTCTCCCAGTCTGTCTTATAAGAAGATAGTAGTAAGTCAGTTGTAGGTTTACGAATGGCTTCTTTGAGACTTTCTTCTCTTTGCTAGAATCGCTTCTTCTCTTTGAAAGAATGCGCTGTGATCTTTTCAAGTTCATCCTAGCTATCATCTCAATCATTCTTCATTCACTTCGAGCCCTCGGGTAGTTTTCTCATCCAGGAGAGTAGTCTTAGAGGCGGTCTCCTCCCTGTCCTTCTTAGATGGTATCCTCTCTGTCCTTCCCCTTTCCCGGACTCGAGAACCCCTGAAGCGCACTGGAAGCATCTCAAGGAAAAGAGAGAAGTCAAATATCGTAGGCTTTAGATAAGATTCCCTAGTAGATAGCTAAGCTAAGAGAGTGCTCCGGAAGAGCTAATATTAAAAATTCTTTCCCTTTCTTTCACCGAGGAGGCTAACTAGATAGATGGTGGGTCTAAGGAAGAGAAGAATATGAGCTATATTTTCATCCCCTTTCAGTTCCTTTCCTTATCCTTAGAACAGTAGGGTTTGAAGCTGGCAAAGTCAATCAATCCAGCAGTCAAAGGGGCAAGTGCAGTCACTCAACCAACGCCTTTCAAGCAATATCTTAAGTAGGGGTAGGGCTCTTAGGCAGCAATAGAAATGACTCTGACAACCTGTCTCAATCTTTACCTCTCCAGGATCAAGAAAGACCTCTTCTTCTAATTAAGATGTTTTATCTCTGGGGAGTTTTCAAGCCAATCTATAAGTCTCTTTCCTTTAAAGCCTTGAAGTTAAAATTGTACTTTCAAGTGAAGCAAGTATAATTTCTAGTCAAGCATCAGAGTCAGGGTCAGCCCTGTCAGCCAAGATGGATGTCTTTCTTTCTCCTAGAGAATATGCTTTCCCCATATCTTTTTTAGTGTGTGTGTCTCTAGTAGCTGGCCTAGTGGCTATCCTCTTTCCTGCAGTCCTAAGCTCAGTCCCTGTCCTTATGTATGGGCTTCTAATCTAAGGTACCTCCGTCCCTGGAGATATGAGTTTACAAGTGTTGGATTCTGAAACAATAGCATTCTATACTTCTCTGTCTATCGCTCTCACTATTATCTTAATCTGAATGTCTAGGAGCAGGAATTGAATTGTGCTTTCAATAGGCTCAATGTCTGGTCTAACTGATGTTCCCAAACACTTCAGCAAGAGACATCATTTTTTTATCTTCTTCTTTCTTGTTGATGTAGCAGAGTATCTAAAGGGGTATCTAATTGGAATGCTAAGGTCAGGCCTTGTGTAAACCTATCCTAATCCCAGTCCAGCGGTCTCTGTCCCTTAGGCAAGCGCAGGAAGCACTCTTTCAAATGGGAAAGAAAGATGGAGTGTACTATCACCTGGACTAAGGTTATCCTATTTCCTTTGCAGATTAAGCAGGCACTTTTTTCTTTTCACTTGAAGGATAAGTTTTTCAACACCCCACCTACTTACTTTTCCAGCCAGAAAGGGGACTAGTCTCTTAGTTAGCCAGTCAAGGTGTCAAACGAGCAAAGCAAGGGCTAGGTCAAGGTCAAAGAGAAAAAGGGTAAAGGGTTCTTTCTCGTAAAGCACTCTTGCTATCATTCCTCGCCTTACTACCAAGCGTAATAGCTAAAGAGCTAAGAGTGCTAGTGTGATTCCGTATAACAAGAGTGTCATTCCGTCTAGCGATAGTGGGCCAGTAGTACCCGTATGTATCTATTGTACCAGTAGTTGCGATTTTCATTCATAATTTAATCGAGTATATCCTATGCATTTCCAGTTCTTTTCTTTCTCCCTTTACGCGAGTTGAAGTTTAAGTTGAAGATTTCCTTCCCTTCCTGCTGAACTCTCTCTTAGTTCCCCGCCAGCTAATGCTAAAAGGCAGTCCTAATCTACTTCTTTTTCTCTTCCAGCTAGTTCCGGTTCTCTTGATTGAAGATGGGTTGATATGGGTTCATGCGAGCTCCTAGTCATTTCAAGGTACCTTGGATGTTTTGGGGTCAGAGCTAACAGCTATGGAATTCCCGGGGCTGGTAGCAGTCTCAATTCTCGTATGCTTAACACGTGGTGGAGCTAAGGATTTCATACCTTCTTTCTTTTCTATGTTTCTTCTCGCCGACCAAGGCGAGGCGATCTTAAGCCGTTTCAAACACGGAAGGGAAGGGGCCATCTACTACTAAATCATACCTTTCGGACGTTGCCACCGCTCAATCCACCCCTGCAGAAAGTTGGTATTCAAGAGACGGAAACTATGTCAAGAAGGTGGAACTAGGAATAAGAATAGGGATCCACGTCGAGCCATCCTGACGGACGAGCAGCATCAATTGAATCGGCAGACACAAAGACGAAGACAGAGACGAGCTAACATGTAAAGTAGTGGAATGGAAAAGGATGGTAGCCCACCCAGGACAGCACATAGAGTAAGGTTGGCTCTATGCGAGAGAGGAAAACCGCATGGACACGGCTCCTTTTGGATAGATCGTCAAGCAATTTACCCATATAGCTATTATCGCGAGGGTGAAATACAATCCATTACATCTGGATTGAAACTTGAGAACCTCGAGAACCAAAGATATAAACTGAAAGATAGAAGCTATCTAACAATTTGAATATGAATAGGAACAGCCTTCAGAGAGAAGAGACAAGGCCAGGCCGAAACGAGATTGCCATTCCTCGATTAGGGCTCGGGCAAATGGGGTCACCCTGGAAGGGGAAAGTCTTACCTTTTGGAAACATAAGGCGCATCAGAAAGGAATGGAATCCGGATATCTTGAGATAGCCAGATTCATGAGCGGAGGACTAAGTCAAAGTTAAAGTCGGTGCCATTGTTAGTGCCAATACAAAAGAATAGTGAACACCAAGTGAAGAGCCACCCTCCGGAACTTGAGAAGGGGGACGAACTGCTTTGATTGGATCCGATCTGGTAGACAGAGACGAAGACAAGGATGAATAATCTGAAGAAGGCTATGCCGAATCCGAGGGAAACTGTGAAGAAGAAGACTACGAAGAAGGAAACCGATGCCTAGGCCAAGGCTGGTACCTAATTTTAAGTTGAATCTAAAGCTGAAGTTAGGGCTGGAGCCTGAGTTGGTGTTGATGTCCTAGAGTAGCGAAACTACAAGTGAAGGGGCGCTATCCGGAACCCTTAAGGTCGGGGACAATCTGCTTCGATTGGGCCTTGCAGGCAGACAGGCTAACTTGTGGAGACGAAATGGAATCCTATAAGAATGTCGAGTCCCGAGGGTCTGCAAGAGGCTGAGCTAACAAGCTGGCTGAATATATCATGGGGATGCCCGATTTGCGATTGAGCTAGCCGATAAGTATGATCTCTCCGGTCTGGCATGAGCCACTCCATTCCTACTTCCACTCAACAAAAAAGATAGGATTCTTGGGCTCTACCTCCAGAGTGCGTACGGCTATTTCAGACCAAAGGGGGCCAAGGGGGATCCCATAAATAATAAGTAAGAGAAGTAACCCGGGCTATGAGCTATTTCGTCGTTTTCTTGCCGGAGTTCGCTAGCCGTTCAATCCGATCTTCCCTTCGCATGGCAGAAGAGCGCGGCTCGAGACTACTCTTTCAATTCAAAATGAAAGGCAAGCAGGAATTTAACCCACTAATGGGCCAGCTGCATAATCACGTATGTAAGCAAGTGATCCTCTTCTTTCGCAGGAAGCATTACTCATTTCTTCAGAGTTGAAGAAAAGGCTACCGATTTCCCACTGACTATTATGTAAGGGCTTGACCCTTGGATGAGAAATTCATGGCTAAGTTAGTCCGTAGTACGAAGCTTTCAATTCAAGCACCTTTTTTCTATACTATTCAAAAGGCCAAAGGGAAGTTGAAGCCCAACATCCCGTGGTCGGGATGGACACCGGTCTGGCCCACACCTACATGGACTTCAAATTGACTTCTGATCGTGACTTTGGTTACCCGGTTCCTCACGCTGCCCATGAGTACGTCCGGGGTACGGGTGAACTTTACCCGCTCAATCCCCTAAAGGCGGGGACGGGGGCTGTTTTCCCTGAGTAGGAGGTCTCTTAGAACGGTCAGTCGGGGCAATGAGCAAGCAAGAACAAGCCGAGAAAAACGACGTTCCAGAGGCATCTTCCATTCATATCGATTTGGGTCTTTCCGCACCATATTTAGATCTGCCCCTTCTTCGATTCGGAATTCCCAGCAAATCCTTGACTCCTCGAAATTGAACAACCTTCTAAGTACGTAGAGCTTTTTCCTTTTGAACTCTACCGGGGGGTCCCTTATCCCCGTTGAATACTCCTTTCTTCTGCTAAAGCTGTTGTTATTCATTTCCCCTTTTCTTGAAAAGAACAATCGGTGGGTTTCCCCCCACCTTTTCCATCTTGGATTTTCCCTTCATGTTCTTTTATTTCATTGAACGCGCAATTTGTCACCGGGGAAGGCTCGTTTTTAGCCTTAACCTCTTTTTCCAGTTGCTGGATTAATTCAAATTTGTCTGCCTTTCTCTCTATGTTTAAGTCCTGCTCCACTCCTTGACGAACTTCGGAAACCCTTTGTCCATCTCCGAGATCTCCTTTTCTCTCTTTTAAATTCTCCTGAATAAGCTCATTTGTTCGTTGTTCCAAGGCGGAAGGCGCAGAGGGTGAGTCATCCGAAGGATTCATCATATTTGGTTCGATCCCCGAAGTGAGAAGAGCTTTCAAAGCAAATACAATGGCCAAGGAAAGCCCAGCGGAGCATCCCAGCTTTAGCAAAAAAAGCGAGATCGCTCTCCCACTTAGTGAGAAAGCTGTTGTACCCAACATGGAACAAAAAAGATCCATGTAACCGAAATAAAGACAAACAAAATAGCACACACTAATCAAGGTCAAAATTATGAGAAGAGGAAAGAGATATTGACGTAACAGAGGACGTTGACGGATAGTCATGATGATTGAGTTTTCTTTTTGTTTTCCTTTCTTAAGAGACTCCGGACGCTCGTTGTCCTAAGCCCCAGGCATCCGGTTACCTTTGCGGATCTCCGCCGCGTGCTTTTGCGCTATGTTACTTACGATCTTTCTGTACGAGATTTCGACTTAGTGATCTTTCCCTATCCGCTTTTTGCAGGTGCAGATGAAGAAGAAGGCTCGATAATAGCTCCTTTCTCTTATAAACGATACCACCAGACTGAATGATGAACTTTGCGCCTCCAAGAGGGTCAAGCCAAAGCTGAATGGCCTTCGTCTAGTCGAGAATGGACTCTGACTCTTCTCTTCTATGTAATTACGGAGAAGTCTATTATCGATCAATGTAAAATAGGATCGGATTTCTCTAAGAAAGAGCGTGATTTTCAAGCACACAGATGAAAACACGATAAGATCAGTGAACACGATCAGTAAAGGAAAAAGGACCCCCCATGATAGGATAGCCTGAACGACGGTCTTCATAAGCCCGCGAAGCGGTTGAATACAGACCCAGATTGAAGACCTAATGCCATTAATGTAGAAAATAGCACATTGAGCCGTATCTTTCTCTTTACTGGCTATAGGGAGACGGAGACCCGTATGCTATGGAGTGGACCTTCGCGAATGCACCCTAAAGCATGTATTGGGCAGTACATAGGATTGAATACACATTGGCCTTGTTATTATTCTTCTTTTAACTAGTGGTTCTGTGATGGATTAGGGTTTGGAACAAAGTAAGTGAGCCATTAGGCGAAGTGTGGACGTATCTCACTATCAAGGATTGGAGGTAAACATGTTTGGAAGAAAGCGAGCCGATAGGCAAATCTTTCATTCGTCAAGGTTATCCAAGTGAGTAAACTACCAGGTCGAAGAGCGACACATGCTGCTCCCCCCTTTTTTTTGTTTGACATCGACAAGTTGAATCCTAGTTGTTAAGAATATTACAGAGAATCATCAACGAAAGCAGGTTCAATGCAATTGAAGGTTCCCCAAGCCAACGTCCTGGACATAGCATGGGCAAGGCTTTACAAGTGAACTGGAAAGGCTTGTAGAGGTAGGTTGTGAGGACTCGATGATCCGTATTCCTTTCTTTCTCTCGTCTTAGAGACAGGCTTTTTTGATAGAGGGAATAGTTTCATGAAATGGTTTTATATGAGGAAACTCATTGATAGATAGAATCTTAAAATCGCAGTTGGTCAATGTTGACTTTTGAACCAAAAGACGAGACTACAGTTCCTAACAGCTGAAAGGTCAATTCACGTCTTAAACTTGACAATGTACGGTCGGTCAGGAAGGCATTCGTGCACCATTGTTTAGAGTAAGATCTTCTCTCATGAAGAATAAGAGTGTCCAGCCGCATTCATTATGGATTCGCCTTCTTAAGCGGAACCTGGAACCTAGATGACATCTCTTCCATCAACCAAGCGCGAAAACACGCAAGTGTAGCCTTCTCTTGATTTGATAGATTCCCCGACCAAGGAAACATAAAGAAGCAAGCCTTGAGAGGCGCCTACCAGAAAAGTGGAAAGGGAGTCCGTATGTTCGGGTTAGTCTTTTCGGGTTGATTCCCGAGTCAGCAAAAGAAAGAGGCCAGGCGCTACAGCAACTGAATTGAAAGATTACGGAACATAGAAACTCTCTCATAGGGGCATGATACAATACAGGGGAAAGCCGGGTCTTCGAGCTGACTTTAGTCTATTAACGAAGCAACTCGCCAAAAAGGAGTTTAGATCCGGCGATGGAGCGTCGGGGGACTAAACACGCGGTTACCAGTAACCCTTCTCAGAGCTTTGACCCAACTTGACTTTCCTTTTGAAGAGGGGGTCCTAGTACCGGCACTACCTTACCTTCCTGCCATTCCATTACAGTCGTTCTTAGAATATGTATTGTATTAGCAAGACAAGTCTTCACCTAGCTCCCGAGCGTACTCAAACTCAAATAAGGTCGGTCTGGCTTTGCCCAATTCAGGGCTTCGGCCACCAGCCTTGTCTACTATATTTGTTTGAAGATAGGTCTGTGAAAACCGCTTTCTTCATGCCGGATTCCGGGTCGAGAATACAGCAGTTACCGAGAAACCAGTACTAGAAGCAAGGAGTCGCCAATAGATAGAAACGGAGCTTCGACCACTAAACTATCGATATCGGTCAAATATCTTCAAGCCCAATCGAACAACGCTGGAGAACCCGGAGCCTAAAGCCAAAAAGCAATGAACGTCCCTACTTGACCGTGCGAAAGAAAGACTCTGTATGGCTTGAAAGCGGCTTGACTCACTGTGATTGGAATCCGATTTCCTTGTGACCAGTTGACTTCCGTTACTACCACAGGAGAGCTAACAGTAAGAGCAGATTAGAGGTATCTTATAATAACAACAGACTTGATGAATGACTGACCTATTGGTGTAGTAAAAAGAATTCCGTTCCTCTCTCCTAACACAGAGGATTCTTCTTCTATTGATTCATGTGCTATATGCTTAAAACATTGAATTCGATGCTTGCCTTCCTCCACAGAAGACTTGCTAGAGGAGCTTGTGTCACTTCCTTGAAAATCGGATTCTCTTTCTCTAGATCGAATTAAGGAAAAAGCAGGAATAGCCTTCACTACCAACCTTTCCTTTTTCTTTTTGCATCTCGGATGCTTGGGAGTCGGATTATCGGCTTCTTGTAAGTCCTTCTAGAGATTCATGGTCGAAAAGACTAGCAGCAGTTCCCGCTAAAGCAGTTCCAACAACAGCCCCTTCAATGCCATCTTCAATCCCTTCCCTCACAGCTACCTCTCTCAGGGCATTCTCCGCCTATTCTCTTCCTCGTAGTGATCTACAAGTTCAGGAACTGCGGGCTGATTCTGAACTTTAGGGGTTACTGGGTGTACAGGTCTAGCATCTGCTATTCTTGGTTGGCTTTGTGGTTGTGGATCTGTGTCTCCTGAGCCGGGGTGGTAGGGTTCAGCTGGTGGTTAGAGCCAGTGGACTCTTCATTGTCCCCATTAGTTAGAGGCTTCCTGGTGCCTCGGTGACTGGCGTTGTTGTCCATGATCTCTGGGTCTGATTCACCAAGGCGTTCTAGGTTCTCTATTCTTACTAACCCCCTGGACGGGCCTCTAGTAGTTCGCACCCACCCGCGGTTTGCAAACTGACGGCGAACCGAGTCTAAGAAGGATTCCTCTTGTGCCGAACCTATGGTTATGGTTCAACACTCAAGATTAGGGTAGGATGTACGCTAAAGGCTGACACCGGCTTAATATAATGAAAATAAGGTTTAGAAAGACCGCAAAGATGTGTGCTTGCTGCTGTTCCTGATTAACGTCCGATGTTGCACTGCTGTATGCTGAATCAAGCGGTCCCGGAAATAAGTGCGTACTGAGTTTATTCCTGGGTTCCTTAGCAGGCTCTCGCCCTATATACCTCGTAGCCCGAAGACTAGTCGCTGGTACTGGCTAAGGGTGTGGTTAGCTAGCTAGTGCCCTGCCTTTCTTTAGTTTCATTCAAAAGTAACTTAGTGCAAGAACTCCTAGTAAGAGCAAGGAAAAGAAAATTGTTTAAGACATCCTCTTTTTCTCTTAATCCATTCTTCTAAAGGAAGGAGTACGCTCTAAAGGTTCTATTAATTCGTTGCTATTCACATATATATGTGACTTGCTAAATCGATTATGGACAACCAATCCTTGTCCAGTAAGCATAATGACTGGGAGTGCGGATCTATGTCAAAAGGGGGGAGGTCTATTAGCAGAGCAAGCCCTTGTATGCAATGATCGAGTTCTTGCCTTGGATTGGTTTTCATTTCGCACTATCTGGTCACTTGATTAAAGTTTGTGTTCCGTGAGTTTGTGTATAGCGAACAAAATGTTCTTATTTGCTTGTTGACAAGGTTTTAGTGTGGATGGCAAGTGAGTGGCGGCTGACTATGAGTCAACCATGGACCTTTCCTCTTTCTGTGAGTGTGCTTATGTGTCTTCTTGTTCTTTTGAGTTGAGTGGCAGATCTTATTTTGAATATATAAAGAAAAGTTCACTTCTGTCTTTCTTATATTAGTAAGAAAGTGGATCAAGAAAGCTGGTGCTCATTCTAATGAGCCGGTCACCGGTAGGCTAAAATCAGATCGTACTTTTGAAGAATAGAATATGTAAACGAGTCTAGATTGAGTTACTGATCCGTTTCTTTAGTCTGGACTTCTTAAAATCTTATTCTGGTTCTGCCTGATCTAGTGCATTCATTCTCATGAGATTGCTAGACCCCGACATGGGAGAACTTTCCCCAAGTTCGAGAGCTGCTTGATTGGGGGAGCGGATTCCTGTTGGTCCTATGTGCGACCCAAGGTCCCACCGTCGCTACACCTATCCTTCTTAGCCTAGCGAACTGGTGGATCTGCGTTGCTACCCGAGGCCATGTATGACTCGCCCTCAGCCTGGTTTGCTCGAACCTTCGGCGAACCCATAAAGTGCTTTGAACGAAATTCGCCGTATCACGAGGAGTCATATTGTTTCCACGTGTTGTTTGCTTTCTCACCTGTGGCACTCCCGAAGTGAACTTGTTAAACATTGGCAACATAACTGACTGTCTCTCTCACTAGGTTGTCGCTTTTACCGCGACTTTTTTTACCGGAAAAAAATAGAACTCGCTACCCTCCTCTTTCTTGCCCCTTCGTGGATATAGTCGGAGCATCCTTATTTCCCTGGGTGAGGAATCCGTTTTTTTACTCATCCCTACTTACGCTAAATTAGGCCCCTTTTCCTAACCTTTCGAAAAAAAGTAAGTGACCATTGAATCTTCTAGCGCTACCTTGTAAAACAAGGGTGTGAGATACGGGAATCTTAATCGCGTATTCGGATTCCAAAGGGGACGGCTTTGAAGCGATCGAAAGACCATAGGAAACGAAAGATTCTGTAGTGTGGTCACAAAGAGCTTATTTTTGCTCTGTTCCCGGGGCATGCTCTTAAAGATAGGTGTCAGGCTAGCTTTCATAAGCGGAGATTAATCTATACAAATTATCACACGTAGTGGCACCCCATTTCATTGGTCTTGTTCTTGCACCAGGAGCCCTTGAAACTCTATTAAAAAAAAGAACCCGGGCCCTTCTTCAAGGCTGGTGTCCCGTGTTCGAATAAATAGCTATATGCGCTTAACACACATTCTTTGGACCCATATAAGGCCCTCTAAACACCATGTGTTAAGCATACGACGACAGAGACGAGGAACTGTCTTTTGAGGATAGAAAACTACTTTTCAACGAACTCGTGTAAAGGCGAAGGAGCTATCCTTGGGAGACAGACAAAAGCAGAGGCAGGCTTAGTAAGCTTTCTCACCTGGATCAACAGAAAAAGCAACTGAAACTCGATCGATGGAAGTTGCAATGGAAGTTCCCTCTTCTCTTGGTCCAGCCCATCCAATTGAAGTACCAGTCCCAGGGTTTAGAGTATCAGTGCTTTGAGTGTCATCTCATCTGCCCTCCTCTAATCTTCTGTCTCTTCGAGCTGTACCAAAAAAAGAAGTTTCAGGGATTAAATTCCAATTACTGGTTCTTGTGATATTACTTATTATTACTTAACGAGTTACTTACTCAATAGATCATCTAGAGTCAAGAATAGAATCTTTATTACCTTTTGTATTTGTAGTTAAGATAGTCTAAGATTTCAAGAGCCAGGGATAGTAGGACTAAAGCAAGCAAGGTCTAAAAGGCAAGGTCAAGAAAAAGCGGGTGCGCGAGCACCAGTTATTTAGTAAAGTACAGGGGAAAGAATGATAGTTAGCCGCCCCACGTAAATAGGTAGGGCTTAGGTGCTTGCCTTGAAAGACTTGGATTTGCTTCCTTGTCTAATGCACCTGCTCCGTGCACGCTCGGGCCTCTATGCATTTCAACCTCTCCCTAACGGATTAGTCGAAACCATGGAAGGGAAGCAATGGCCAACCCGCCCGTCTTTATTTGCTTCTTTACCAAGCACCTTTTTGGTTTTTCGTTGCTTGGATAGATTGAGTTCACTACTTCGATGGATGCAAGGTGGGAGGATCTATTTACTGAAAATAGACTACTTGGATTGGAAGCTAGAAGTCCGCCCACTACTTTCTCTATTAGGCTAGGCCACTACGCAGGAAGAGCAACTTGATCGACCTATCTATAGGGGGTTTGTTATCTGTTTTCCAACGGGTCTTTCAGCAAGGGATAGGGGTCCTGCTTTCAGCAAGTAGCGGGATCACCTCAATATGAGATTCTATTATTGGATCCAGCAAACAGCAGGGGGGTTGGGGTGAATGAATAAAGGGTTGTGAATTCAAATTCTATCCTTGGTATGTTATTCTATTATTCTATTAGGTATATTAACTAAATAAAGAAATTGGTTTGATGCCTCTTATAAACCCCTTTTTTTATATGAGTTGACTCAACAGGACCCCCCGCTATATTTTTCCTTACCCTGAGTGATAAATGAGATGGTTCCTCATGGTATAATAGAAGCTGGTGGGAAACTAACTCAACTAGGTAGGCATCGGAGAAATGTGCACAGGGCCGGAGGCCGGATTCGGACTAGAAAACCTAAGACAGAGGGTTACTTCTAATTACTGAGCTAGAATCATCATAAGGAATTGGCTACGTTCTCAGAATTCTTCCCTAAGCGGCAGACAGCGCCTGTGCACCGAATCCCTATTTACCCCATTGCCATTGCGTTCTCGCCGCCTACATGAACCGGAGCTCAACCTAAGCATAGTCGCCTATAAGTTCCAAGTCTCCCTTTTAGGCCGGCTAATCACTAGCCGGTACCTGGGAGGGCGTCGATAAGCTTATAAAGTCCAGAGGGTAGAGAAGCGGATTAGCGAGCCTGAACGATGGAAACGATGCAAGACGGGCAACGACGAAACAAGTTTTAAGAGCAGCTCTTATTTCCTCTTTTCCATCTTAGTATTGGGTTATGGATTGGGATTTGCTTTTTGAGTCAAGCGGGTTTGACCCGGCCCTTCCGCCCTAGCTAGATAGATTGGACCTGCACCTTACGGACGGCCAAGGAGATCTAATCATCGGAACCAAGCATATTATATAATAAGTAATAAGGTAACCCTTTCCAGCCGTAAGAGAATGAGAAGGGCATCCCAACCCTAATGTAAGGAAGGCGGCATGACCCACAAGGCTATTTCTGGCTACGGGGTTATTCTCGGGACTGGCGGGGTTCTTCCTTCCCTAGAACAAAGAAAGGCTTACATACAGGTCCGGTCCCAGCAAATGGAGATGAAAGGACTGGAGGAGAACAAGAGCTGGGGAGCTAGCTAGGTATTCCCTTCGAGGGTGAGATGGGATGAGATCAGTTCGCTGCTTTCACTTCCTTTCTCCGGTAGCGATGAGGTCTTGCAGAGCCTCACGCGACGGATAGAGCAGCGGGCTCCAATGCAGCTAGCTGGTGAGCTTGCCCTGGGCTCGCAGCAGGGGGATTCTTATTGACATCATTATGACGGATATGGACTTTGGTCGATGGGTCCCAACCCAAATAGATGGCTTTGGTTCAGATGCAGCTACAGGTGTTCCAGTTGGCTCATATCCAGTCGTTTGGGTAACTTCCTTCCCATTGCTTTCGATAGCTAGATATGCTTTACCGGTGATGCTAATGGGAGTTCCAGAGGTGGAGAGTCAGAGCTCACTTCCGGTTCTGGTGTATCTTCCCCTCGATCGGTTGAAAGAGATGGGGGACGAGATGAATAAAGCATTGGTACCCAGGTCTCGGCATCGACTGGAACTTGATATGGCATCGGTGAATGCGAAGTGAAAGCTCTAAGCTAGCTCCTCGACCCCAGCAATGGATGTAATCGCTAACAAGCTATCTGGATACCTCAATCTGTCAACCAAAAGCTCTGAACCGTACTCGTCTGGTTGTTGTTCTCTACTTCTGTTTTTTGTTTGAAAACATTTCTGTGACCAAAATAGCTTTGACTTATTCGACTAAACGGGGAAGGTCTGTCCCTTCTCCACTGGAAGAAAGTAGATGATCACGTCGGGCGAATGAATCAAAGAAAGGGAAACTTCTCCATCCGCGGAGTGACTTCTTGAATCTTTGAATAGAGAACCCCATTAACCAGACAAGCTGGAGGAGACAAGCTCCCTCACAGAAAGGATGACGAAGGGCCAGTTGACGCGAGCTATGAAACCGCCCCTTTCTCATTTGACTCGTCGGATTATGAATGAGATATTCAGACGTCAGCTTGAAGGCTACGATTCCGTTCTTCTGTCTAGGTTCCTTGTTGCAAGGCCGGGTTTAGGCGTTTTAGGGCCTTTGAAACTGCCTATAATGGGGGGACCTAATGAGATGCCTTAAACTCGAGGGTTGGATAAGCAAACCTGGCCAAAGAATCACTATTTCGATTGAAGCTCTGCCGCGGTGACCCAATTATCAAATTCTCATATACAGATAAGCGAGAATGCCCTTTCTGCTTATATAGTAGATCAATGCTGCGTCCTCACGAATGCCAAACTTCGTAGCTCAGCTCATCTGGGATGACCAAGCTCCAGGGAGGTTTTTGGTTCTGGGGTTGGAGATGAAGTCAAATCCGAATTGGATCAGCGGGATTTCGAACTCTAAGAAAGGCAAGGCACAAATTCTTCCGAGAATCTTTTATAAAAAGCCTTGTTTTGGGCATAACAAGCCCTGCCAACCGTTGACTGGCATCTCAATAGACTCTATCGAGGAACCCGGTTTGGCTTCAATTGAGCGATTTCAGCAATCCAAGCGGCGGGTGGAATGAGTCCCTCCTTTCCAAACTTGCTCGCTTTGCTGGGCTACTTTTAGGCTCTGAAATCTATGTTGTTGGCTGCCACTGGAAGATTTTTATCTAGATGAGCCAAACCTGCGTTTTGTCTATAGGTTCCTTGACTTCAATTTCAATCTTAAGAAAGTAGCGAAGGGGGAAAGCCACCAAAGAAGCCTATGATATGGATCCGGGCTAGCCGAGTTGTCGGGTTCTCAGGGATTGGCTTTCAGGCTTGACCACTTGATTGGAGGAGTGAACCAGCGACTCAATCCTTGATTCCAGTAGACTTGCTTGAAGGCGCTTCTGATTCTTGATCTTTTCTTTCTTGCTTTATTATATGAACTAACCACAAGGTATTATTATGGCTAGGCTATATATTTTGCTAAAGGAAAATAGAAATAGAAGGAGATGTTGATCGGATGCTCCTAGAAGAAGAAGATCGGATGAAGCAAGGATATCTTGCCAATTAGTTCGGACTTCAATCAGAACGATCAGGTTGAGGAAGTACTAGAGGAACGCACATGCGAGCGAGAGCTACCTTCTTACATTCCACGGGCTTGGCTGTCAGGCGCGACCCTTTGACTTGGTTTCCTTGTCGAGTCAATTCGTTCTTCCAGTATGGCAGCTGTCTGGCGCGTATGAGGTTTCGGTTGTTCCTGGGCAGGTTTTGAGCTTTGAAATCCCCGTTTTTGGATGCCCCTCAGTTTATTTTAAAGGGTGCAAATCGAGGTTTTCAGTAAAGAAACTAGCCATTTCAGCTATTCTTGAAAAACAAGA